TTAGTTACGATTAGAAATGAACTTTTCTATCTTTATCCATGGATTTTTTAGTCATACTTATTTAATTGGAAGTATTCATCCAATTCAAACAAAAATTATGTTTCGCAATTAATTTAATAATCCAATCCAGTTTTTTAATTTATACTTGACCTTGGATACAAATCACGAGAATGTATATTCTTCCTCGAATCTTTCGTTGTGAGGTAAAGGATTTAATCCTTTTAAGAAATAAAGTTTCTGCTCGGAATAAGAATCAAACCGAGGGACCCCTTAACTATACAAGGGATTAATAAAACGAATCACACTTTTACCACTAAACTATACCCGCTACAATGCGATTATTGTATAGAAATGAACTTTTTGTCGAATAAGGGAATCCAACATAATTAAGATAACAAAAGAGTACTGTACTAGTAATTAAAATAACTAAATAATAAGTTATTTCGGGGATTTTGGACAGAACAGATAAGACAGGGCTCTATAAAACTATTTATGTCATGAGATTCAAATGCATTGTACAACAATCGACAATTCTCTTTTTCTTTGTTTTTTTTTTAAAAAAGTAAATAAAAAAAAGAATAATATTAATAAAGAAATATGAAAAGAAATGAAACTTTGATTCTATATCATTTAATTCTATACCATAGATATGGAAATAGTCCGTCTTCTGATTTTTGTTTCAATAACAACCCAAGCATTTTATATTTCAAATTTCAAATAAAGCAAAATCATTTTATCTACGATTTGATTTATTAGTTGGAACAAAAACAAAAAAAAAGAAGGCCCGGCTAGGTACTGACCAGGCCAGGCCGTGAAAAGAAAATAAAAAAAAAAACTCTTTCGGAAAAGAGGTATTCTTTGTTTTATTCGAACTATTTTTTTTGAGCCTTTTATTTATCTAAATAGGATTGCTTATCAAAGTTGTATATATTAAAGTTGTATATATCAATATAGTAAAATACTATCGAAATAGTAAAATAATATATCTAAAAAAAAAGAAGAGAGCTTTTCAAACCTTCCATTTTGTGTAATAGAACTAATTAATATAGTAATTATCCTTTTTCAATTCGGAGAGATGGCTGAGTGGACTAAAGCGTCGGATTGCTAATCCGTTGTACGAGCTTTTCGTACCGAGGGTTCGAATCCCTCTCTTTCCGTTTACGTTGATGACTCGGTATTTTATTTATCTTTGAAATTCCAACTCTTCGAACCCCTTTTTCTTTTTTTTTATTTAATTAAAGATGTGCAATAGATCAAATCCTAAGAACAAATTAAGCAAGTAAAAAAAAGGAAAGGTCTCTTTTTTTATTCTTCACGTCCAGGATTACGTCCTGGATCATTAGATAGGAATCCGAAGATGAAGAGAGAAACAAAGAATATCACTACTGTGTAAACAAAGAGTTTGAGAGTAAGCATTACACAATCTCCAAGATCATTTTTTTTTTTGAAAAAAAAAAAGAGAATAGATTCGCCATTTTTATACCACATATCCTATTTTGACACCAATAAATGAAAGGATTTCTCGAAATGAAATAAAAAAGAATTTTTCAGAAATTCATTTGGAATAAGAGTCACCTCTTTCATTCCAAAAAAGGTCTTTCCTACCTCCGCGGGTCCATTAATAAGATTATTCAATAAATGAAAAGGAATCAGAATGAGGAAATGGGGTGATTCATATTTATCTAAGCTATCTAAGAATTAGTTAAATCTGGAATTCATACTATACTGTAAGACTTATCGGATCTTATCCATTGTTAGAATTTTTTTCGCAAATAAATCATGTCTAGTACAGTATGAAAAATTTCATCGAAAACTTACAGCAGCTTGCCAAACAAAGGCTAAGAGAAAAAAGAGAAGGGGTATTACTGGCATAAAATCTACGATTGGGTTCAAAAAAGCGTAGGCCTCAGGCAATTTGGCTAAGAAAAAACTACTCGAATAAAGGGCGGAATTAAGACAGATACAGATCAAACTAAAGATATTAAGCATAACAAACATTTTTTTTTTTTTGACTTGGAGATAATTGTATTTTGATTGAGTTTATATAATAATATAAATATATCAATTATTTATAATTGATAGACGGTAAAAATGACGAAAGTAACGTAGATCAAATTTTTTTTTGAACTTGAACTCGCCCAATGAAAATTTTTTCTATTTTTCTTTTGCGAATTGAAGAAATCATCCTTTCATACAATATCTTAATTGAATTATATGCAATGATCAATAAATTCAGTTTTGTTCTATAGATAATTCTATATCTACACATGTCAAAATCCCAAGAACAATAAAGTCCATAGGTATTTGGACTGGAATTGACGAATAACCAATAGCAATACTAGTCTTTAGTAGTATCGAACAGAAATCTAAATGGGGCGTGGCCAAGTGGTAAGGCAACGGGTTTTGGTCCCGGTATTCGGAGGTTCGAATCCTTCCGTCCCAGGAAATACCTATAATGTCGCTATAAATAAACATTAGTAAAATAATGAAATGAAAGATTGTCTTTTTGAACTAATTTATCTATTCAAAATAGAATATTGAATGGATAGAGTGTGATTCTTGTTTCTGATTTTTAATCATTCTATTTTTCGCTGAATCATATCTTTTTCACAAATTGAGTTCAAATACATACAGATGGAGCTAGATCGAGTTATGATCTAAGTAAGGTATGAACATGGGGATCATAAAAAATTTGAAAATAAAGAAAAAAGGGGGTTGAATGTACCTTTCATGGTATATCCATTTCCTTAGAATATGAATATTCTAGTTAATTTTTTTCGAACTATGTCCCTATGATAATAAGAGTTAATCAACAATGTAAGATATCAATTTCAATAGCTGTGTCTGTATAGATCTGATTAACAAATCATTAAGTTACGTATGTAACTCATGTATTTTCTTTGAACCTAGTTTTTCAGTATTTCATTTCGTATTTGATTTGGCTCGAATAAGTAATTCGAAATTGATGTAGTCACCAGGGGATTCATACATACTATTCCCCTTGCTTTATTAAATAAAAATTATTTAATCGCCAGTCAAAGAAACTATGCGAAAATTAGGAAATGCTGAATGTTTTATTATCGTTCTATTTCGTTGATAAGGTTTTTTTTTGAAAAAGATTTGTGATTCGTTAATTTGAAATATTCAAAAGAGAATATTCCTAATTTAGTCCAATGACAATTGTTCAGTCTAACTGATAGCTCGAATCAATTTCTCTTTTTCTTTCGTAGAGTTTCGTTTTCAGTCTGAAATAAAAGAAAAAGAGCCTAAATATTCTTTTCCATCAACCCCTCGACTCTATGAAAAAAAAAAATCAAATTGATTTTTTTTTTAATCTATATTTTTTTAATCATGGGTGGATTTATGATGATCAAATGCAATCTTTAGTCCAACTTGATTCAAATGGTGATATTGGTATCAGGTAGGGGTTTTCAAATAAATAACTATTTGAATCATTTCTTCTGACTATTTGATATTCGAAGAAGTCTGAGATTGTTGAATAGATCCTAGTAGGTTACTTGAAGATGGAATGTAGATTTAATAAAAAGAACTTTTTATTCATAATATTTATAAATTAATAAAGAAAATAAAAATATTATAAATTAATAAAGAAAATAAAAAATGCATTGAAATTTTATTTTTGATAAGAATTATTTACTTTTTTTAGAAAGCACCAATTCATATAAAATAAGAAAAAATATAGATTTCTATGAAACGATCGAACAAATGACTATTCATGATTCCATAATTGAATCAATTACATATCAGTTCAGTTCCAAACTAGAAAAATGTTATGGTAAAACTTCGTTTGAAACGATGTGGTAAAAAGCAACGTGCGACTTGACAGACATGATCAATTGTGGATTTGTACACCCACCACTTTCTATTCGATAGAAATGAAGGTGCTCTTAGCTCGACATCCTTTGTTGTTCTATTTGATTAAAATAAAAACCTCTGTTTTTTTCTTCGGGTTTAGTGTCAACAGTATATGATGTAGCTCGAGCAGAAAGTCTTGATTCATTTCTCAGGGGCAAGGATCTACGGTTAGTGCCAATTAATAAGTTGGAACAACTTCGTAAGTATATTTTCGATCTAGTAGAACTCGAAAGGATCCAATTCCAGCAAGTTTCAAATAAAATAAAAAAGGAAAATTTGTTGGAATTAGTGAAACTCTTTTGATCAAAAGTGTATCATGCGGGAATCAGCGGTTCGTATGATTTTTTGATAGAAAGAAATCATAAAAAGGGGCATGTTGCTGTCATTTTGAAATGATTAAAATTCACCGAAGTAATGTCTAAACCCAATGATTCCAGGCAACGATAAAGTATTTTGGAACAAGGAAATACCGTTTTTCAATTGTCTCGACAACTAGATAAAGAATTCAAATATATTCTAGATGAGACAAACAAAAAGGGGTTAGAGACCACTCAAAAAATGAAAAAAAAAAAAAAAAGCCTAAGGCTTTTCTTTTGAACTATTTCAGAGTTATCCAACTTGAGTTATGAGAATACAAATGATTTTTTTTGATAAAGAGGAATAAAAAAAAAAGGATTAAATTAAATAATCCATAGTCTAATTGATTTGATGGTGTTATGGATCTATTTAACATTTTAATTTTATACATAGATCTAACTTCCAATTTCTCGAGCCGTACGAGGAGAAAACTTCGTATACGTTTCTAGGGGGGGTTATAGTTCATCTACATCTATCCCAATGAGCCCTTTATCGAATCGTTGCAATTGATGTGCGATCCCGAAGAGAAGGAAGAGATCTTCGGAAAGTGGGTTTTTATGATCCGATAAAAAATCAAACCTATTTAAATATTCCCAGTATTCTAGATTTTCTTGAAAAAGGCGCTCAACCTACAGAAACTGTTTATGATATTTTAAAGAAGGCAGGAGTTTTTACAGAATTTCATTTTAATCAAACGAAAGTCAATTAATGAAATAAAAAAAGAGAGAAGAGGAGAGGATGGGGGTGGTTCATATATAGTTTTGTAT